AGGAAGAAATCTAGTTCTGCTTCCGCACTGCTCTTGTATTTTCTGTTCTTTTTACGTTTTTTCATGTCTGATTCCGAATAATCTTCTTCAATATCTTTTTGTTGGTTTGAGAAAACAGATATAAAATTTCCTTGGTTTTGTGCATTTGATCTAAGATCTCTTTGTCCTGCGGATTCTTTTTGATTCTTTAATTCAAAAGATTTTTTTTCATTTGATGCTATAACTCTTTTTTGCTTTCTATTGATGTTTTTATTTTCACTAACATTTTTATTTATATTAAAATTGAAAAAAAGTAATTTGCTTGGTATAAACCACGGTTTAATTTTATATGCATTATAAGGTAGTACAAATTCTGGGAAGAACCAAAGTTTCAGATTCGATATAGGACGACTTAGTATTTCTTCATTCATTCCCATCCAATCAAAAAAGATTTTTTTTTGATTGAGTGAATTGATTTCTTGATCTTGATCAATCATAAGATAAAAAAGACCTTTTTTATCAATTTTATCAATTATTTGATAATTATTAGTCCCGGTATTAGTATTTTTATTACTGTTGGTATCGATCTTGATCCAGGCCTCAATATCGATTTTCTTTCTAAGACAAAAATGGATAATTTTCCAATCAAAATATTTTCTATCAGGGTTTTTTTCCATATACATAATATCACTTTTTCTTAGATAATTATTGATAGGGATATCCCCTAGTATATTAAAAATTTTGCCTTTATGTGTGTTGTAATTATAAAAACTCTCTTGATTCTTATTTACTTGGAATGGTAATCCATAAATAGACGGGTTCCTCTTATTTTTATAATTAATAGATCTATAAGATAAAAGATTATATCTATAGTATTTTTGAAAATTACCTTTTTGATTTTGTAATGAATATACTTTGTAATCATTTTTTTTTTTGTAATGAATTAATTGGTCTTTTTCATATGAATCCTCTTTGTTTAAATCTTGATTTTGAATTGTACGACATTGATTGATTCTATTTCGCCATTTTTGTGCTATTAATATAGACCATCTAATCTGAGATAAATCATATTGATAATGACCTTTTAACCAGCTTTTCCATTGATTTATTCCAGAATTCCGAAGTTTTTTATGTCTTAATTCAGTTTTATGTCTTAATTCAGAATGAATTATTCCTTGTGTTCCAAAATAATCTTTTATTGAAGTCTTAAGAAAAAAAGATGTTCCGTGATATGGAAGAATAGATCTTAACTTATACAAGTTAAGAACTTGGGTTTGTGATAATTTGTAAAATACATATGCTTGTGACAAGGAGGATAAGTCATAAAAATTCTGTGAATTCTTATTACTAATATTATAAGGTGACTTTTTTATAGTCGAAATAAAGTGAATTGTATTTTGATTTGTTTTATTAATTCTTTCTTGATTTGTTTTATTATTGTAAATGGATTTATCAATAATTTTTTTTGTTGATTCAAGAAAAAGTTGTATATTAATTCTGGGAATATTAATGCTAGATAGAAGAATATCTATGTATATCCTTTCAGTGAAAATTTTTAAAAAATAATGTAATTTACGGATTAATCGAGCATTTCTTCTTTTTAATATTTGCCAAATATTTTTTGGTGGTTCGAATCTTTTAGCATTATAACTAATTTTATTAGGACTAACATTTATTCCTGGAGTCACTTTTTTTTTCTCTTTTGTAATTCTTTCTATTTTTTTTCTGATTGTGCTTGTTCGATCAGTCAGATCCTTCATTTTTTTTTCTGTCAGTAAAGAATTTGTCCAATCTGCAGATCGAATTCGCCTAAAGGATTCAGGAATTCTCTGATTGCGGTTTATAGAATCTTTTTCTTTTTTAGTTTCGCTTGATTTATATACTTTTCTCAATCTAAATAATAGAATTGGATTTACTTTTGAGAGTTCTTTTATTATTCTTTTTAAAAATAGAATAACTTTGATAATCCATTTTTGAGGGTTTTTTGATATATTTAGAAATAATTTTGTTCTTTCTTTTAAAACTTTTACAACTAGAAAATCCTTCTTTTTCCATTTTCCAATTTTTTTTTCGAGTTTCTTAAAAATGGGTTCAAAAAAGGAAGGCCGTTTTCGGGGAGAACCAAAAGGAAGTTCAGTTTCCATTCCCCAAACTGTTAAAAAACAAAAATCATCCTTTTGCCCTTTCTTTTTCATTCGATCTATATGAGAGGACCATGGCTTAGATCTGTGCCAAGGTTTCAGATAGAAAGGAAATAGGATCTTTATTTGAATACCGTCTATTAACCAATTTTTCGGGAATTCTGTTTCTGATAATTGAACACCATTATAGGTACATTTAACATGCATTTCTCTATTCCATTCCTTGAAATCCTCAGACCACTCAGGAATTTGCAATAATAGTATACGGCTAATATTTTTAGTTATTATCAATGAAGGTAATAGAATATATTTTCTAAGAGTTGATTGAGTTATTAACATGGAACCCCTTATTGCTTGAGCAAATGGAATGGTATCCCAGG